TGTGTTCGCTCAAGAAAAGTTCCAGAAGATGTTAATCGTAAATAAGAAGATTGTTTACGAAAAAAAACTAATAACAATTCACATTCAAATATATAAGAATTGTATAGGAACCGAAATAGTCTTTTATTTTCTTTTGAAAAAACACAAATAGATTTTTTATGAGTAATGAGAAGACTATTCCAATTATGATATTCGTGAAGAAAGAATCGCAATGAATGCAAAAAAGGAACATCTTGAATCCAGCATTGAAGAATTTGAACCAAGATTTCCATATGGATGGGATGAGGTATTAGTATATCTGAGACATAATTTAAATGCGATAATTTGTCCTCTAAAAAGGGAAAAATAGAATGAATTGATCGTAAATTATGATATTTTGGTATTTCTTTTTTTTCTCCGAAAAAAGATACTAATCGCAGCGAGAACGGAATTTCTACAATAATTGCAAAACTTTCTGATATCATTTGAGAATAAAAATGAGAATAAAAAAAATTGTTATGCCCAGCGAACCTCTTTTGTTTAGAATCATTAACCGAAGAAATCAAATAATTCTGTTGATAGATTCGAGTAATTAGGCGTTTTACAAGTGCTAAACTAGATTTATTGTCATAACCAAAAACTTCGACAGGTTCGTAAAAAATCGAACCATTTAAACCATGATCATGAGCAAGTGCATAAATATACTCCTGAAAGAGTAGCGGATATAGGAAGTGTTGTTGCCGAGATTTATCCTTTTCTAAAGATCCTTGTAATTCTTCCATTGACTTACATTTCTACTTTAACCAGAAACAGTAGGCATTTCTTGGTTATCAAATTATACATAGTGCAATATAGTCAGAACAGAGTATGTATTATGTATGGAAAAAAATATATACTCCGGAAACAGGTAGTCCAATCAACAGATATTTTTCCTCTCCTCTTCTATCCAATGGGTTTATCTTCGTTAGAATTCCCGGAGGTTCAAAAATCTTTTATTTTTGCAACCCCATCGCTCTTTTGACTTTGGAACAAATTCTTTTTTTTTTTTTTGTCAGTATACTGTTTCTTCTACACATTCGTTTCCAATCCATAATAGAGAATAGTTAGGATTTTTAAAAAAACAAAAAAAGAATCAAAGGACCACTCACAGGAGAACCCTTCCCCGCATCAGGCACTAATTTTTTTTTAACGTCTAATTAGATCGGGTAATTATTCAAATTAAGATAAGAATAGAAGCTCGCTGCTTTTTTTTTACCAGAATTGGAGCCGTGGGGCTCTATCCATTTATTCACTAGACCCAACTGTAAATGTGAATTTCTTTTGTCTTCCTCCAAAAAAAAAAAATGGGAATAATCCGGTAGGAATCAACTCAAAATTCTACTAAAAATAATAAGAATATAAGAAGAAATTCAATTTTCTTCTTATTATTACGACATGCTGTTTTTTCCACCCATTACCTTTCAGGATCAGTCGCGGTCTTATAGACTCTACCAATAGTCTGGACGAATTCGTTGCTTCATCCAAATGTGTAAAAGATCATAGTCGCACTTAAAAGCCGAATACTCTACCGTTGAGTTAGCAACCCAGACAAATATGATATGTAGATACGATCGAAAAAAAAAAAGAAATTGAATTGCATTGCACTGTACAACTACGTCAAACCATTGAACTAACAAGAAATATAAAGGAAAATTTTGAGGATCAATTATAAACACCAAAATAACAAACAAAATGAGCAGATCGGATTAAAAGGATTTCCAATAGAAATATCAAAATTTCTACAGACCACCCTTTTTCTAAAAATTTTTGATTTTCGTTAAGAAAATACATCTTGTATTGTATAACAGTAAATCCAGCAAACCCATCATTTGACTGAAGTAAATGAAAAACCAACAGGGGTCGGAATAAAATAAATGGATCCGTTTATCTACGATCGAATTATATTTGTTCGATACACCATTGTCAATATGAGTGGAATATTGAGAGAACAAATTCAATTAATTAGTAAGTAAATCAAATAAGGATTTGTGTTGGATTGGCACAACATAAATAAGAAATTTAGATGAAAAAAAAAGGTACAGAAAAATGTTGGGTTTATTCAATCAATAGAGGTACAATAAGCAAGGTTCGTCCTTTGTTTGTTGGTGGATTTCCACAACAACAATAAAAATAAATAAAAAAGTATGAATAGAACAAGAAAAAAGAAAATTTTGGGTAAATAATTACCCAAAATAGATACTAGTTACCTTTCTTTTTTTTTTTATTTCTTTACAAAGCCCTTTCTTTAAATAATTCTGCCTTCCTTAAAATATCATGAACAGTTCCTGTAGGTTGAGCACCTTTTTCAAGGAAATAACGAATAGCGGGAACGTTTAAATAAGTTTGATTCTGTATCGGATCGTAAAAACCTACTTTTTGAAGATCTCTTCCTTCTCTTCGGGATCGAACATCAATTGCAACGATTCGATAGATCGCCCATTGGGATAGATGTAGATAAATAATACCCCCCCTAGAAACGTATAGGAGGTTTTCTCCTCATACGGCTCGAGAAAAAACGATTTAAATTCGAATATTTCTGTATATAATAGCAAATAGATCCATAAAATCATGGACTATGATTTTAGTCGTTTTTTGTTCTTACTTACAGAAAAAAAAGAAATATCATTCATACTCATAACTCAAGTTGGGTAATTCGGAAAAAGTTCGAAGGTAAAGTAAATCCTTAGACATTTCTTGAGTCGTCTCTAACCTTTTTTGTTTGTCTCGTTTCAAATCTATTTTTACTCCTCATTCTAGTAAAATTATTGAGACAATTGAAAATAGTGTTTCCTTGTTCCGGAATCCTTTCTCTTTGCTTTGTAAAATCATTGGGTTTAGACATTACTTCGGTGATCCTTATTCCTTTTCAAAATGGCAGCAACATACCTTTTGTTTTTTGTTATTTCTTTCTATAGAAAGATAATACGAATGATTGATTCCCTTGTAATATAATACACTTTAAATATACACTTTTAATTTGAATCGAAAAAGTTTTCCTAATTCCAACAAATTTGTTTGACTTTTTTTTTATTTCATTTTTCATTTCAAATTTGTTCGGATTTTAACCCTTCGATTTCTATATTGAAGGTATACTTACAAAGTTGGTCTAACTTTATTTATTGTTACTAACCCTAGATTCTTCCTCCCGATAAATGAATCAATACTTTTTGCTCGAGCTCCATCGTGTACTATTCCTATTTACCAACCCAACACAAATTAGGTTCCTAGCAAGAACAGAACAAACTATGTCGATTCAAGAGCATCTTCATTCCTATAGAAAATGGTGGATGTAAGAATCCACAACGAATCATGTCCTTCAAGTCGCACGTTGCTTTCTACCACATCGTTTCAAACGAAGTTTTACCATAACATTCCTCTAATTAAATTTAGAACCGGTATGGAATTGATTCAAGATGGAATCATGAATAGTCATTGGCTCAACGGTATATAAATACCTTTTATGTATCTATGGATAGATACATAGTTATTAGTTATCCAGAAAAGTCTTAGAAAGGATTTAAGTTTTTTCGCCCCATATTCTATCATATGAACATATGAACGAAACAGATTTCTCAAAAAGACGAATAAACGAATTTACTTAAGTCTTATTTACATCTTCAACAGATTGTTCAGAATGGTGAATCATGAAAAAGATCCCATTTTTCTCGAACAAAAAAATTCTAAACTTCAAAAGAACAGCCTTTAATAGAAATGGATTTCCAATCTAATCCCGGATGGATAAGAAGAATCTAATCTTTTCGTATCCATCATATACAACGAACAATTCTTACCGGAGGTAATCATGGATATTTAAAGAATCACAGACCCTTATTGACTTAACCAAAGGACCGCTGTTACTGAACAATACAATAATATATATATTATATATATAATTATATAATATATAATATAGGACTTGTTCTTTTTTTTTTATTATCTTGTTATATTATTTTTATATTATTATATTATAATATTATATTATAATATTATACAGTATACAGACAGATTTTGTTTTACTTCAGGTTCCAAAATCTTTCCGCCAATTCCATAGAATATATAAATTTTCATCCATCCAATCGTTATATTTCATTGATATTCATTTGAATAAGATATAAGATAAAATAAAAAAAAAAATGGGATCCAGATCAATTCGTTTTTCTTTTTTTTTTTTTCTTATAAGTTTTAAGACGAACCATAAAATGAAATTAATACCAAAAACTACGTAATCTTTAGTCTCCACATAAAATAAAGTGTGGAGTTGGGATACACTATTTCTTTTTCTTTAGGCCCCCTTCCTTTGGGAATGGAATAGAAAAAAGGCCCTTTTTACATTTCGATTCAGAATGCATCATGTTAGAATTCCCATTTCACGGATATGGAACACAAAACTTCCATAAGTAACTAACTTCAATATGAATATGAGTAGTACAAGCATACTCTGAATGGTAATGCTCCCCCAATTATTTTTTGAATTGGGAATTAAAAGAAATATCTTTATTTCTCCCCGTGCACTCGATCGCGTTTGTGAGAAACCAAACGAAAGAAAAGATATAATTCTACGAATTATTCCTAGAATTCAGAACAGAGGGTTGGATCACATTATATCCAAAAAGTTGTTAAAGAGAAGAATCTTTCGTTTCTGATGAAGACGATCTGGGACGGAAGGATTCGAACCTCCGAGTGACGGGACCAAAACCCGCTGCCTTACCGCTTGGCCACGCCCCATTTAGATTTCTATTCGACACTAATAAAGACTAATATTGGTATTGGTCATTCGTCAATCCCAACCCAAATACATATGAAATACATTGTTGCTAGGATTCAACACATGTAAATATAGAATAAAAAAATTATTGATCGTTACATAAAATTCAATTAAGATATTGTATGAAACTAGAATTCCTTGTATTCTCATTTGAGAATGAAAGGAAAGATTTTGGATTTGGGAGAGTTAGAAGAAAAGGAAGGATTTTTTGACCCGCCTTTTCATTTTTTCCTCATAAAAAAACTCAACCAAAATCCAATTTTCTAATCTACAAGAATGAAATGTTTGTTATGCTTAATATCTTTAGTTTAATCTGTATCTGTCTTAATTCTACCCTTTATTCGAGTAGTTTTTTCTTCGCCAAACTGCCCGAGGCTTATGCCTTTTTCAATCCCATCGTAGATGTTATGCCTGTCATACCTCTACTATTTTTTCTCTTAGCCTTTGTTTGGCAAGCCGCTGTAAGTTTTCGATAAAATCTTTACTACTCTGCAAAATTAATGATTTATCCAAAAAAATTCTAAAAATTGATAAGATCAGATAAGTTTTACATTATGAACCCTCGATTTAAAAATGGAAATTCTTGTATATTGAATTGAATGACCGCGGTGATAAATTTTGATCAACTTATTTCCTCGTTCTGACCTTACAGTAAACAAGGACTTTCTAAGGCCCTACAATACCCAACAATGGATCTGGCCAAAAATTTTTGGTAATGAAGGAATCAGAATCTTTCTTTTCTTGTATTCCAAATAAATTCGTGAAAATTCTTTTTTTTTTTCAAGAAAAGACTTCATTTTTGGGGGCGTTATGTCAAAATAGTGTATGTGATAAAAAATGGGCAATCTATTTCCTTTTTCAAAAAAAAAAAATCTTGGAGATTGTGTAATGCTTACTCTCAAACTCTTCGTTTACACAGTAGTGATATTTTTTGTTTCTCTGTTCATCTTCGGATTCTTATCTAACGATCCGGGCCGTAATCCTGGACGTGAGGAATAAAAAAAAATTTGAGTTTTTCTTTACTTTATTTTTATGTATTCTATACATTTACCTATGATGAAAAAATCAAGGGATCTAAATTTTTTCAAATTCGAAAGTCTGAAGTGATCAGAGAGAGCGGAGAGAGAGGGATTCGAACCCTCGGTACAAATAACTTGTACAACGGATTAGCAATCTGTCGCTTTAGTCCACTCAGCCATCTCTCCCAATTCAAAATTGAAAATTTTTTTATGTGACGCGACACGTGAAGTAAAAAAGATTGAAAAAAAAACCGTTTTCTTTCTTTATTACTTTATATTATAAGAATTAAAAGATTAGATTATAAGGATAAAATAACGATATAAATAATATAAATATAATATATATTATTATTATATTATATTTTAATTATATTTTATATTTAATATATTATAATATTAAATATATTTAAATTTAATATGGATAAGGTTTATCTACGAATTTGATCAGTAATTTAGATAATGATTTGAAACGGATGCCTTATCTCCAATAGAATAGATATAGAAAGAATACCTTACTTCAACTTCACTTCTTGGATTTTGTAAGAAAGGTTTATCCCCCCGGCCTGGTTAAGTACTGGCCGGGCCATTACATTACTTCTTTTGTTCTGATGAATCATTTCATAGATCAAACAATTTAATTATTTTTGATTTGATATCAAATCAAAAATACTTGTTATTGAAGCAACAGCAAAGACAGTTTCCATCTCTATTCCTATGATAGAAGTGTCATTTCTTAGTATTATTAAGACTATAAGAACTATAGAATATGAATATTTTTTCACATTTTAAATATTTTAAGTTTTAAAATATTTTTGTTATTAGTATTTTTTTTTCTCAATTTACTTAGTTACTTAAGTGAAAAAGGACACATACATATATACATATATTGATATTAAATAATATCAAAAAGGAAACACACATATGTTATAACATATATAACATAACTCATTTACTTGTTCAAGGGACAAGCTTTATTTAAAAATTTAAGATCCAATAAATCCGAACTCAAATTCAAAAAATCCGGCAGTTAAAAGGGAAGTTGAAAACGAAAAAAGAAATGTGGAATTCGTCATTTTTATGGTTCAGCTTCAATAATTCCTTCGATTCGGGAGTGTCAGTAATGACTTCCAGCAAACGATAAAGTATAACTTTTCACTTTATTATATTATGTTATGTATGATTTTGTTATTTAAATTAAATAAGCAGCTTTCTATTCTTCGCCTATTTTTTCAAGTACCCCAGTGAGACGAAGTGTCAACGCTAGAATTTTCATGAGTCTGATGCTAGCCTAATTGTCTCTCATTCTTTTGTTCGACAAAAGGTCCATTCATATATAATAATGAATATGTAGCGGGTATAGTTTAGTGGTAAAAGTGTGATTCGTTCGATTAATAACTTAAATAGTTAAGGGGTCCTTCGGTTTTTTCATATTCCGGTCCCCAAAAACTTTATTTCTTAAAAAAGGTTTAATCCTTTTTCTCTCAATAGCATAGAATATACATTATACATTCTCGCGATTTGTACCCAGAGGTGAGTTCGAAATTGAATAAAAACGGGATTATGGAGTCGCGAAGCATAATTTTTTTGAATTGGATCAAATCTTCCAATTGAATGAGTATGAGTAAAGGATCTATGGATGAAGATACAAAACAAAAGTTTATTTCCAATCGTAACTAGATCTTCCATTTTTGTGTTGTA